GCTAGTGTAGCTTAATGCAAAGCATAGCACTGAAAATGCTAAGATAAAATTTAAAAACTTTCGCAAGCACTGAAGGTTTGGTCCTGGCCTCAGTATTAATTTTAACCTAACTTACACATGCGAGTTTCAGCATTCCAGTGAAAACGCCCTAATCATACTCTTATTTGTTTAGGAGCTGGTATCAGGCATATACAGTGTGTATAACCCATGACACCTCGCTTGACCACACCCCCAAGGGAATTCAGCAGTGATAGACATTGAACAATAAGCGCAAGCTTGAATCAGTTAAAGTTAAAAGAGTTGGTTAATCTCGTGCCAGCCACCGCGGTTATACGAGTAACTCACATTAATACTTCACGGCGTAAAGGGTGATTAAAAGTTTCTAAAAAGTACTAAAGTTATAACCTTATAAAGCTGTCATACGCACTTGTAAAGGGACAATTCACTAACGAAAGTAACTTTAACAATTCAGAGCTTTTGACCTCACGACAGTTAAGACACAAACTAGGATTAGATACCCTACTATGCCTAACCATAAATAGACCTTTTATACCACTTACTTGTTTAAGTCCGCCTGAGTACTACAAGCGCTAGCTTAAAACCCAAAGGACTTGGCGGTGCCCCAGACCCCCCTAGAGGAGCCTGTTCTATAACCGATAATCCACGTTAAACCTTACCACTTCTTGCTTTTACCGCCTATATACCGCCGTCGTCAGCTCACCCCATGAGGGTACAAAAGTAAGCACAATGGACTTCCCCCAAAACGTCAGGTCGAGGTGTAGCGAATGAAGTGGAAAGAAATGGGCAACATTTTCTCTAAAGAAAACACGGACAGTAAAATGAAAAATTACTTATAAGGTGGATTTAGCAGTAAGAAGAACTTAGGATATTTTTCTGAAACCGGCTCTGAGGCGCGCACACACCGCCCGTCACTCTCCTCAACTTATACCTCTCCATTTTAATAAATAACTTTTTATCCCAAGAGGAGGCAAGTCGTAACATGGTAAGTGTACTGGAAAGTGCACTTGGAATATCAAAATATAGCTAAATTAGCAAAGCACCTCCCTTACACCGAGGAGACACCCGTGCAACTCGAGTTATTTTGAACCTTAAAGCTAGCCTAGCCACCAACTAATTAGCTTCAATATTACTAATTAACTGTATTAATATTTTATACTTAAAACATTTTCATAATCCTAGTATAGGCGATAGAACGGAAACACTTAGCGCTATAGAAAGAGTACCGCAAGGGAAAGCTGAAAAAGAACTGAAACAAATCATTAAAGTAATAAAAAGCAAAGATTCACCCTTGTACCTTTTGCATCATGATTTAGTGAGAACAAGTGGGCAAAAAGATCTTAAGTCCACCTTCCCGAAACTAGACGAGCTACTCCGGAGCAGCATATTAGAGCCAACCCGTCTCTGTGGCAAAAGAGTGGGAAGACTCCCGAGTAGGGGTGAAAAGCCTACCGAGCCTAGTGATAGCTGGTTACCCACAAAAAGAACTTAAATCCTGCAATAATTCTTCACCCCGTCAACTCAGACTACCTACATAAGACACCTGTAAGAATTATTAGTTATTCAAAAGAGGTACAACTCTTTTGAATTAAGAAACAACTTTATTAGGAGGGTAATGATCATATTGTTAAAGGGCCCAGCCCCAGTAGGCCTAAAAGCAGCCATCTGATCAGCAAGCGTCACAGCTCCAGCCTCAACTCAGCCAATAATTCCGATATATTTCTCCAAACCCCCTAACCAATATTGGGTTTTTTTATCTATCTGATAAAAGAACTTATACTAAAATGAGTAATTAGAGGACTAACCTCTCCAAAACACCCGTGTAAGTCAGAAAGAATCCCATCACTGATTATTAACCGACACCAACCTGAGGTCATAATATTAAGAATAGTAAACTAGAAAAACACATTTATTATATCGTTAACCCCACACAGGAATGTTAATAGGAAAGATTTAAAGAAAATAAAGGAACTCGGCAAACACAAACTCCGCCTGTTTACCAAAAACATCGCCTCTTGCTAATCCCATATAAGAGGTCCCGCCTGCCCTGTGACATTGTTTAACGCCCGCGGTATTATGACCGTGCGAAGGTAGCGTAATCACTTGTCTTTTAATTGGAGACCTGTATGAAAGGCATCACGAGAGTTTACCTGTCTCTACTTTCTAATCAATGAAATTGTTCTCCCCGTGCAGAAGCGGGGATACCACCATTAGACGAGAAGACCCTATGGAGCTTTAAACACTTAAGTTACTATCTTACCTACCAATCAATCTAAAGACTTAACCACTCTAATAGTAATCTAACTTAATGTTTTCGGTTGGGGCGACCAAGGAGTAAAACAAAACCTCCTTATCGATTAAGTACTTTTACTTGAAAGCCAAAACGACAGTTTTGACTAATAGAATATCTAACGAATAATGACCCAGGGCTATACCCTGATCAATGAACCAAGTTACCCTAGGGATAACAGCGCAATCCTTTCTAAGAGTCCATATCGCCGAAAGGGCTTACGACCTCGATGTTGGATCAGGACATCCTAACGGTGCAACGCTATTAAGGGTTCGTTTGTTCAACGATTAATAGTCCTACATGATCTGAGTTCAGACCGGAGTAATCCAGGTCAGTTTCTATCTATGTAGATATTTTCCCCAGTACGAAAGGACCGGGAAAATGAAGCCAATGCCCCAGGCACGCTTCTCCCCCATCCGTTGAGACCAACTCAAACAGTAAAGGGGGATTAACCCTCTACTAGAGATTATAGTTGTTAAGGTGGCAGAGCCTGGTAATTGCAAAAGACCTAAACTCTTTGATTCAGAGGTTCAACTCCTCTCCTTAACCATGTTAAAAACCACTGTCACTCAAATTATCCACCCCCTAGCCTACATTATCCCAGTATTATTGGCAACAGCATTCCTCACCCTCGTAGAACGGAAAATCCTAGGCTATATACAACTCCGCAAGGGCCCTAATGTAGTCGGACCCTACGGCCTTCTCCAACCAATCGCTGATGGGTTAAAACTCTTTACTAAAGAACCAGTACGCCCATCCCACTCATCCCATTTTCTATTTCTAGCCACCCCCACCACAGCCTTAACCCTAGCACTACTCATATGAATACCCCTCCCTCTCCCACACTCCATCTTGAACCTCAACCTGGGCTTACTATTTATCCTAGCCATTTCTAGCCTAACCGTCTATACCATCTTGGGCTCTGGTTGGGCCTCAAACTCTAAATACGCCCTAATAGGGGCCCTACGTGCTGTAGCACAGACTATTTCATATGAAGTCACCCTGGGCCTAATCCTACTCTCCTTGGTAATTATGACCGGGGGCTTTACACTGCACACATTCAACTTTACCCAAGAAACAGTCTGACTTCTTATCCCAGCCTGACCCCTAGCCATGATATGATACATCTCAACCCTAGCAGAAACCAACCGAGCCCCATTCGATCTTACTGAAGGAGAATCAGAACTAGTATCAGGATTTAACATTGAATACGCAGGAGGACCATTCGCCCTCTTCTTCTTGGCCGAATACTCAAATATTCTGATAATAAATACACTATCCGTCATCCTATTCATAGGCACCTCTTACAATCCCCTCCTCCCCCAAATCTCAACACTAACCCTTATAATTAAAGCAACCATATTAACTCTCCTATTCCTATGAATTCGTGCCTCCCACCCACGTTTCCGCTATGATCAACTCATACACCTAGTATGAAAAAACTTCTTACCCCTTACATTAGCCCTCATTTTATGACACATTTCACTACCAACCTCCGTAGCAGGCCTCCCACCACTCACCTAAGGAAGCGTGCCTGAACTAAAGGATCACTTTGATAGAGTGAACTATGAGTGTTAAAATCACTCCTCTTCCTTAGAAAAACAGGACTTGAACCTGCCCCTTAGAGATCAAAACTCTATGTACTTCCAACTATACTATTTCCTAAAGTAAAGTCAGCTAATTAAGCTTTTGGGCCCATACCCCTACCATGTTGGTTAAAATCCTTCCTCTACTAATGAACCCCCTCGTACTATCCCTCCTCCTTCTAAGCCTAGGTCTAGGTACCACAATCACATTTATGGGCTCCCATTGACTTCTAATCTGAATAGGACTAGAAATTAACACAATAGCGATTATCCCCCTAATAATTCACCAACAACACCCACGTGCTGTAGAGGCCACCACTAAATACTTCCTCACACAAGCAACAGCCTCTGCACTTCTCCTGTTCGCAGGAACAACAAACGCCTGAACATCCGGGCAATGAAACATCACCGACATACTTTCACCAACCTCTGCCACACTAATCACACTAGCCCTAGCCCTAAAAATCGGCCTAGTACCCATACACTTCTGACTACCAGAAGTCCTCCAAGGACTAAACCTGACCACAGGACTCATCCTTTCAACATGACAAAAACTTGCTCCATTTGCCATTCTGCTCCAACTTTATCCCCTCCTCAACCCAAATATCCTTATAACCTTAGGAATCGCCTCCATTATTCTAGGGGGCTGAGGAGGGCTCAATCAGACTCAGCTACGAAAAATCCTAGCATACTCTTCAATTGCCCACCTAGGATGAATAGTTACTATTATTCACTTCGCCCCTAACCTCGCCTTACTAAACCTCACCCTTTACATTATTATAACGACCTCAATATTTCTCCTATTCAACACACTTAATTCAACAAAAATCAACTCAATCTCTGTGTCAACCACTAAATCTCCACTACTCTCACTCATGTCCTTACTCACTTTACTCTCATTAGGAGGCCTACCACCTCTCTCAGGATTCATACCAAAATGACTCATCCTACAAGAAATAACTAAGCAAGACCTCGTAATCCCAGCCACCATTATAGCCCTAGCTACCCTCCTCAGTTTATTTTTTTACCTGCGTCTCTGCTACATAATAGCCCTTACCATTTCCCCCACCCCCATCTTCCTCCTTTCCTCCTGACAAACAAAGATCACACAAACAAACATCTTACTTACAATCACTGTCTCACTCTCCATCCTTCTCCTGCCCATCACCCCCACATTACTAATATTACTCACGTAAGAAATTTAGGTTAACAAGACCAAAAGCCTTCAAAGCTTTCAGTAAGAGTTAAAATCTCTTAACTTCTGATAAGACTTGCAAGACTTTATCTCACATCCTCTGAATGCAACCCAAATGTTTTAATTAAACTAAAGTCTTCTAGATAAACAGGCCTTGATCCTGCAACATCTTAATTAACAGCTAAGCGTTCAATCCAGCGAACTTTTATCTAGGCTTCTCCCGCCGTAGGGTAAAAGGCGGGAGAAGCCCCGGGAGAGCCTTAATCTCCGTCTCAGGATTTGCAATCGTGTGTAAACTTTACTACGGGACTTGCTGGTAAGAAGAGGACTCTAACCCCCCTTCACGGAACTACAGGCCGCCGCTTAACTCTCAGCCATCTTACCTGTGGCAATTAATCGTTGATTATTCTCTACTAATCACAAAGATATCGGCACCCTTTATTTAATTTTCGGTGCCTGAGCAGGGATGGTTGGGACTGGCCTAAGCCTCTTAATCCGAGCAGAACTGAGCCAACCGGGGACCCTCCTAGGTGATGATCAGATTTATAATGTCATTGTTACAGCCCACGCCTTAGTAATAATCTTTTTTATGAAGCCCCAATTAATAATCGGCGGGTTCGGTAACTGACTTGTCCCCTTAATGATCGGCTCCCCAGACATAGCCTTCCCACGCATAAATAATATAAGTTTTTGGCTCCTGCCCCCATCTTTTCTTCTCCTCCTGGCCTCAGCCGGAGTCGAGGCCGGGGCCGGGACAGGTTGAACCGTCTACCCCCCACTAGCAGGGAATCTAGCCCACGCCGGGGCCTCCGTAGACCTGACAATTTTCTCCCCTCACTTGGCAGGCATCTCATCTATCCTAGCCTCCATTAACTTCATCACCACAATTATCAATATAAAACCACCAGCAATCTCCCAATACCAAACACCATTATTCGTATGATCAATTCTTGTTACAACTGTCTTACTTCTTATAGCCCTACCAGTTCTAGCAGCTGGCATCACCATACTTCTTACAGATCGTAATCTCAACACAACTTTCTTTGACCCGGCGGGAGGAGGCGACCCAACTCTATACCAGCACTTATTCTGATTCTTCGGACACCCAGAAGTCTACATCCTAATTCTTCCAGGATTTGGAATAATTTCACATGTAGTTGCCTATTACTCGGGCAAAAAAGAACCATTTGGCTATATAGGTATAGTCTGAGCAATAATAGCTATCGGCCTCTTGGGCTTCATCGTATGAGCACATCATATATTCGCAGTAGGAATGGACGTAGACACACGAGCATACTTTACATCAGCCACAATAATCATTGCTATTCCAACAGGTGTAAAAGTCTTTAGCTGACTAGCCACCCTACATGGCGGCTCCATTAAATGAGAAACACCCCTACTCTGAGCACTGGGTTTCATCTTCTTATTTACTGTTGGAGGCCTAACAGGGATCGTTCTAGCTAATTCTTCCCTTGACATTGTCCTCCACGACACATACTACGTCGTAGCCCATTTCCATTATGTTCTCTCAATAGGAGCAGTATTTGCCATCATAGCGGACTTTGTTCACTGATTTCCTCTATTTTCTGGCTATACACTTCACTCCACATGAGCAAAAATTCAATTTTCAATTATATTTTTAGGAGTAAATTTAACCTTCTTCCCCCAACACTTCTTGGGCCTAGCAGGTATACCCCGACGCTACTCGGACTACCCAGATGCATATACCCTTTGAAACGGAGTCTCCCCTATCGGATCCCCAGTCTCACCAGTTGCTGTCATTATTCTATTATTTATGAACTGAGAAGCATTTGCCTCAAAACGTGAAGTGCTATCCATTGAACTCTCCAACACCAACGTTGAATGACTTCATGGTTGCCCCCCTCCCTACCACACCTATGAAGAACCAGCTTTCGTTCAAGTTCAACAACCCACCTATTAACAAGAAAGGAAGGAATTGAACCCCCGTAAGTCAGTTTCAAGCCAACCACATTACCGCTCTGTCACTTTCTTGAGACTCTAGTAAAATAATTACACCACCTTGTCAAGGTGGAATTGTGAGTGAAAACCCCACGAATCTTGAACCAATGGCACACCCATCACAATTAGGATTTCAAGACGCAGCCTCCCCAATCATAGAAGAGCTCCTCCACTTCCACGACCACACATTAATAATTGTTTTCCTTATTAGCACACTAGTTCTCTATATTATTGTTGCAATAGTAACCACTAAATTAACTAATAAGTACATTTTAGACTCACAAGAAATTGAAATTGTATGAACTATCCTACCTGCTATCATCCTTATTATAATTGCACTACCATCACTACGAATCTTGTATCTAATAGATGAGATTAATGATCCCCACATCACAATCAAAGCACTAGGCCACCAATGGTATTGAAGCTATGAATACACAGACTATGAAAACTTGGAATTTGACTCCTACATAATCCAAACTGAAGACCTAACTCCAGGACAATTTCGACTTCTGGAAACAGATCACCGCATGGTTGTTCCGATAGAATCCCCCATTCGAGTACTAGTCACTGCAGAAGACGTCCTACACGCCTGAACAATTCCAGCACTTGGAGTAAAAATAGACGCCGTCCCAGGACGCCTCAACCAAACCGCCTTTATCATCTCCCGACCTGGCATTTACTACGGACAATGTTCAGAAATTTGTGGCGCTAATCACAGCTTTATGCCAATTGTAGTTGAAGCAGTACCTCTCGAACACTTTGAGAATTGATCTTCATTAATATTAGAAGAAACCTCATTAAGAAGCTAACAGGGTCCAGCATTAGCCTTTTAAGCTAAATATTGGTGACTCCCAACCACCCTTAATGACATGCCTCAACTTAACCCAAATCCGTGATTCCTAATCTTTCTATTTTCCTGATTATTCTTCCTGATTGTCTTACCCCATAAACTAACATCTTACTTACTTAATTATAGCCCCACCCCTAAAAATGCTGAAAAACAGAAACCAGAACCTTGAAACTGACCATGATCCTAAACTTCTTTGATCAATTCTTAAGCCCCTCACTAATAGGTTTACCCTTAATTGCTCTAGCAATTATTATACCAGCACTAATCTTCCAAACCCCATCCAATCGATGACTTAACAACCGCCTGATTACTTTACAAACATGATTTGTTACCCGATTTACCCACCAACTTTTACAACCACTTAACCTAGGAGGCCACAAATGAGCCACCATTCTTACAGCACTTATACTCTTCTTAATTACCATTAATCTCCTAGGCCTCCTTCCATACACATTCACACCAACAACACAACTCTCATTGAACATAGCTTTTGCCCTCCCCCTCTGACTAACAACAGTCTTAATTGGCATATTAAATCAACCCACCGTTGCCCTAGGCCACCTCCTTCCAGAAGGCACTCCTACCCTTTTAATTCCTATTCTTATCATCATCGAAACTATCAGCCTGTTCATTCGACCTCTCGCCCTCGGAGTCCGACTTACAGCCAACCTTACAGCAGGTCACTTATTAATACAACTAATTGCTACCGCAGCCTTTGTATTAATTTCTACCATGCCTATAGTGGCAATCCTAACTTCTATCGTATTACTTCTCCTCACCCTCCTAGAAGTGGCCGTAGCCATAATTCAAGCCTACGTATTTGCTCTACTCCTAAGCCTCTATCTACAAGAAAACGTTTAATTAATGGCCCACCAAGCACACGCATATCACATAGTTGACCCAAGCCCATGACCACTAACAGGAGCCATCGCTGCCCTCCTCTTAACCTCAGGCCTAGCCATTTGATTCCATTTTCACACCATGACGCTCCTCCTCCTAGGACTAGCCCTTCTCACCCTTACAGTAGTACAATGATGATGAGATGTTATTCGAGAAGGAACATTCCAAGGCCATCACACCCCACCAGTTCAGAAAGGCCTACGCTACGGAATAATTCTCTTTATTATATCAGAAGTCTTCTTCTTCCTTGGCTTTTTCTGAGCATTTTATCACTCTAGCCTAGCCCCAACCCCAGAACTAGGAGGCTGCTGACCCCCCACAGGAATTAACCCCTTAGACCCATTTGGAGTCCCCCTACTCAACACCACCGTACTCTTAGCCTCCGGAGTAACAGTCACCTGGGCCCACCACAGTACCATAGAAGGCAACCGAAAAGAGGCCATTCAAGCCCTCACACTCACAGTCACATTAGGGCTGTACTTTACAGCCCTTCAAGCCATAGAGTATTATGAAACCCCATTCACTATCGCCGACGGGGTTTACGGAACAACCTTCTTTGTAGCAACCGGCTTTCACGGCCTCCATGTCATTATTGGCTCAACATTTCTGTTAGTCTGCTTGCTGCGTCAAATTCTCTTCCACTTTACATCAGAACACCACTTTGGCTTTGAAGCCGCTGCATGATACTGACACTTTGTCGACGTAGTATGATTATTCCTCTATGTATCAATTTATTGATGAGGCTCATAATACTTTTCTAGTATAAACTAGTACAAATGACTTCCAATCATTCAATCTTGGTTAAACCCCAAGGAGAAGTAATGAACCTCATTACACTATCTATCGCCATCCCCGCCCTCGTTTCCCTAATCCTGGCATTCATCGCATTCTGACTGCCAGCCATTAACCCAGACAGTGAAAAATTATCCCCGTACGAATGCGGATTTGATCCCCTAGGATCTGCACGCCTCCCATTCTCCCTCCGATTTTTCCTAGTGGCAATTCTTTTCCTTCTGTTCGATCTAGAAATTGCCTTACTTCTACCCCTCCCATGAGGTGACCAACTCACCTCCCCACTTATCACAACCATGTGGGCCTCTATCATTATTATCTTACTCACACTAGGCCTAGTCTACGAATGACTTCAAGGCGGCCTTGAATGAGCAGAATAGGTACTTAGTCCAAAAAAGACCATTGATTTCGACTCAATAAATTATGGTGAAAACCCATAAGCACCTTATGACCCCAATTTACTTCACAATCACCTCAGCATTTATTCTTGGTCTTACAGGACTAGCTTTTAATCGCTCCCACCTCTTATCCGCCCTTCTCTGTCTTGAGGGAATAGTACTCTCCCTATTCCTTGCACTCGCTATCTGGTCCATAACAATAAATTCACCCTCTTTATCCCTAGCACCCATGATTCTATTAACATTCTCCGCCTGTGAAGCAAGCGCAGGACTGGCCATTCTTGTAGCCGCCACTCGCACTCACGGGACTGATCACCTCAATAACCTCAATCTTCTACAATGTTAAAAATTCTCATTCCCACCCTCATTTTACTCCCAATTTCATGAATTTCACCCAAAAAATGAATGTGAACTTCTACTACCTCAAACAGCCTTTTAATCGCCTCACTAAGCCTAATCTGATTCAAGTGAGACTTTGAAATAGGCTGAAATTACTCCAATCTCTTTCTTGGCATCGACCCTCTTTCAGCACCCCTACTTGCACTCACCTGCTGACTTCTACCACTTATACTCCTAGCTAGCCTTAAACATCTATCCTCTGAGCCCCACAAACGACAACAAATCTATATCTCTCTACTCATCACCCTTCAAATTACCCTAATCATAGCATTTAGCGCAACAGAAATAATCCTATTTTACATTATATTTGAAGCAACACTCATCCCAACCCTTATTATCATCACACGGTGGGGGAATCAAACTGAGCGCCTCAATGCAGGTATCTACTTCCTATTCTACACCCTTGCAGGCTCCTTACCCTTACTAGTTGCTTTACTTGTCCTACAAAAAGACTTAGGCACTTTATCCATACTTATCTTACAGTACCCAAACTCCACCAACCCCTACTCATGGGCCAGTAAGTTTTGATGGACCGCCTGCCTAGTTGCTTTTTTAGTCAAAATGCCCCTATACGGCGTCCACCTCTGACTACCCAAAGCCCACGTAGAGGCCCCTATTGCCGGCTCCATAATCCTAGCTGCAGCCCTCCTTAAACTGGGAGGCTATGGCATAATACGAATCATTGTTATACTTGACCCCCTCACAAAAGAGATGGCCTACCCCTTCCTAATTCTAGCAATTTGAGGCATTATTATAACTAGCTCCATCTGCCTACGACAAACAGATCTTAAATCATTAATTGCCTACTCATCAGTAAGCCACATAGGCCTTGTAGCAGCAGCCATTCTTATTCAAACCCCCTGAAGCTTCGCAGGCGCTACAGCCCTCATAATCGCCCACGGACTAATCTCGTCCATACTCTTCTGTCTAGCCAACACCAATTATGAACGCATCCACAGCCGAACACTGCTCCTAGCCCGAGGCACCCAAATTATTCTCCCACTCATAGGAACATCATGATTTCTAGCTAACTTAGCTAACCTCGCCCTACCCCCCAGTCCCAACCTCATAGGAGAGCTACTCATTATCTCCTCCCTATTTAAATGATCAAACTGAACTATTATATTAACCGGCACAGGAGTACTACTCACAGCATCCTACTCATTATATATATATTTAATAACACAACGGGGCCCCACACCACAGCACCTACTCTTCCTAACACCCTCTCATACACGAGAACACCTGCTCATGTATCTTCACCTCCTCCCTACAATTCTCATCATTACCAAGCCAGAGCTCATCCTGGGATGAACATTTTGTGTTTATAGTTTAATTAAAACGTTAGATTGTGATTCTAAAAATAAAAGTTGAAACCTTTTTATTCACCAAGAGAAGTCAAGGACAAAAAGAACTGCTAATTCTTTCAAGCCAGGGTTCGAATCCCTGGTTCACTTAAGCTTTTGAAAGATAACAGTCATCTATTGGTCTTAGGAACCAAAAACTCTTGGTGCAACTCCAAGCAATAGCCATGGACTCAATTATCTTTAACTCTTCATTCTTATTAATTTTCATTATCCTTCTCTACCCCCTACTTACATCCATCACCGCCCCTCAATACTCTGTTAACCACGACTGAGCATCCACCCATGTTAAAACAGCCGTCAAACTCTCCTTCTTCATTAGCCTAATCCCCCTCTTCCTATTTCTTGACCAAGGAGTAGAGTCCATCACAACCAATTGAAACTGAATCAACTTAGGACCAATAAATGTCGATATCAGCTTTAAATTTGATCTCTATTCTATTATCTTTACACCCGTGGCCCTCTACGTCACATGATCTATCCTAGAGTTCGCACTCTGATACATACACACAGATCCAAACTTCAATCGCTTCTTTAAATTCCTCCTCCTTTTCCTCATAACAATAATCATTCTTATTACCGCTAATAATCTATTCCAACTATTTATTGGCTGAGAGGGAGTAGGAATTATATCCTTCCTCCTAATCGGCTGATGGTACAGCCGAGCAGACGCCAATACCGCAGCTCTTCAAGCAGTAATCTATAACCGAATCGGAGATATTGGCCTAATCCTTAGCATAGCGTGACTAGCTATAAACCTCAACTCATGAGAAACTCAACAAATATTTATCTTATCTAAAAACACAGACCTAACTTTACCCCTACTAGGCCTAGTATTAGCTGCCGCTGGAAAATCAGCACAATTCGGCCTCCATCCATGGCTGCCATCAGCCATGGAGGGGCCCACGCCAGTCTCCGCCCTACTTCACTCTAGCACAATAGTCGTAGCCGGTGTATTTCTCCTAATCCGACCTCATCCACTAATTCAAGATAATCAACTAATCTTATCAGCTTGCCTATGCTTAGGAGCATTAACAACCCTATTTACAGCCACCTGTGCTCTCACCCAAAACGATATCAAAAAGATCGTAGCCTTCTCCACATCCAGTCAACTAGGCCTCATAATAGTGACCATCGGCCTAAACCAACCCCAATTAGCCTTCCTCCATATTTGCACACACGCCTTCTTCAAGGCCATACTCTTTCTTTGCTCAGGCTCTATCATTCACAGCCTGAACAACGAACAGGACATCCGAAAAATGGGCGGACTCCACAAACTACTCCCATTTACTGCCTCATCCCTCACAGTCGGGAGCCTTGCCCTAACAGGAATACCTTTCCTTTCCGGCTTCTTCTCAAAAGATGCTATTATCGAAGCCATAAACACATCCAACTTAAACGCCTGAGCCCTAACCATGACCCTGCTGGCCACCTCCTTCACTGCCATCTACAGTCTTCGACTTATCTTTTTCACACTAATAAACTCACCTCGGTTCCTCCCCCTTATACCCATCAATGAAAATAACCCACTAGTATTAAAACCCATCAAACGTCTAGCTTACGGAAGTATCCTAGCCGGCCTACTCATCACCTTCAACATAACACCCACCAAAACACAAATCCTAACAATACCCCCCACCCTAAAACTCTCGGCCCTCCTAGTAACAGTTATTGGCCTCCTCTTAGCACTAGAACTAGCTAACCTCACCAAACACCAATTTAAAATTTACCCAACCCTGCCTGCCCACAACTTCTCCAACATACTAGGCTACTTTCCACCAATTATTCACCGCCTCTATCCTAAAATCAGTCTCTTCTGGGCTCAAACCATCTCCACCCACCTGATTGATCTAACATGAAATGAAAAACAGGACCCAAAAACAAGCCTAGTTCAACAGACAACAATAATTAAACTTCTCACACTACCACAACAAGGCTTTATTAAAATTTACTTTATAATTCTTTTCCTCACACTCATCCTAGCTGTCTTAACTATGATCTAAACTACACGTAATGCCCCCCAAGAAATGCCACGAGTTAACTCTAATACAACAAATAAAGCCAAAAGTAATATTCAACCACCCAATACCAACAAATACCCCCCGTAAGAATATAATAAAGCCACCCCAATAAAATCACCACGAACCACATCTAAACCATTGATCTCATCACCACCAAATCACCCTCACCCTCAGTCACCCACAAAATACTTATTAATATATACTAAAACCCCCACATAAAATAAAACATAAACAAACACAGATCAATCCCCCCATGACTCTGGATAAGGCTCTGCAACAAGTGCCGCAGTATAAGCAAATACAACCAACATCCCACCCAGATAAATTAAAAATAAGACCAACGACAGAAAAGAGCTCCCAGAACTCACCAATAAACCACACCCTACACCAGCAGAAATTACTAAACCAAGAGCCGCATAATAGGGGGAAGGATTTGAAGCCACTGCTACTAAACCTATAATAAAACCCAACATTATAATAAATACTAAATAAATCATAAATTCCTACTTAGATTTTAACTAAGACTGGCAATCTGAAAAACTACCGTTGTTATTCAACTACAAGAACCTAATGACCACAAATATTCGTAAAACCCACCCACTATTTAAAATTATTAACAGCTCACTCATTGATCTCCCCGCCCCAAGCAACATCTCAATTTGATGAAACTACGGCTCACTCCTAGGACTCTGCCTCATTATTCAAATCCTCACCGGCCTCTTCCTAGCTATGCACTACACCCCGGACATCTCATCTGCCTTCTCATCAGTTGTCCATATCTGCCGAGACGTCAACTACGGCTGACTCATCCGCAACATTCACGCCAATGGGGCCTCACTTTTCTTCATCTGTATTTACCTTCATATCGCCCGAGGATTCTACTACGGATCCTATCTTAATAAAGAGACATGAAACATCGGAGTTGTCCTGTTATTTCTACTAATAGCCACAGCCTCTGTAGGCTACGTCCTCCCCTGAGGACAAATATCATTCTGAGGCGCAACAGTTATCACAAACCTTTTATCAGCATTCCCCTATATCGGCGACATCCTAGTCCAATGAATCTGGGGGGGCTTTTCAGTTGACAACGCTACCCTCACCCGATTCTTTGCCTTCCACTTCTTATTCCCCTTCCTGATTGCCGCACTCACCCTCCTGCACCTTCTATTCCTTCACGAAATGGGCTCTAACAACCCCACCGGACTTAACTCAAACACAGATAAAATCCCATTTCACCCATACTTCTCCTACAAAGACCTCCTAGGCTTCTTCATTCTCACACTCCTACTCTCCCTACTCGTTCTATTCTCACCAAATCTACTAGGGGACACAGAAAACTTCATCCCAGATGACCCATTACTCACCCCACCACATATTAAACCAGAGTGGTACTTCCTATTTGCCTACGCCATCCTCCGCTCCATCCCCAATAAACTAGGAGGCGTCCTTGCCCTCCTATTTTCAATCCTAATTCTGATGTTAGTCCCCCTACTCCACACATCTAAACAACAAAGTGCCATATTCCGCCCAATCACACAGGCCCTATTCTGAACACTAGTTGCCGATACAATTATTCTAACATGGATCGGAGGCCAACCAGTAGAACAACCATTCATCATCATCGGACAAATCGCCTCAGTCATCTACTTCCTCTTATTTCTCACCCTTCTCCCACTTGCCGGCTGGTGAGAAAATAAGATTCTTAACCTTTAACCTGTTCTGGTAGCCTAAAACCCAAGGCATTGGTCTTGTAAACCAAAGATTGGAGGTGAAATTCCTCCCCAAAACAAACTGTACTCAGGAAAGAGAGGATTGAACTCCCACCCTTGGCTCCCAAAGCCAAGATTCTGTTTAAACTACATCCTGAAATAGACCAGCGAGTGCTGGTCGTCAATTTTGCCGCATATAGTCAGATATACATTTATATTATTAGGTCCACATACATCTAATATACACATATATAGTACTATGTATAATACTCATTAATCGACTGTCCACTATTTCATTACATACTATGTATAATACTCATTAGTTAATGTCCAACTAAAACACTATATATAATTTTTAACCCACATATTTATGATCTTCCAATATTTATATGTAATCAGATTATGTTCATAATGTAATCAAGTCCATGAATATATATATAGTACTATATACATTCCACATCAATTGATAATCAATTATTTCATTACACATGTGTGTATGGTACCCATCGCTCAAGATTACAGTTATTCCATAACATAAAACTATTAATACTTATTATATTACTTTCAACAAAGCCATTGCTAATAATCCACTCAATTACCCCATTCCATTCCTAACCATAAATCTGACGCACACATACTCTTAATCATAAATACTATTGACTGTCCACTAACGGTCACGGCTGGCGAGAACCGACCAATACCCTAATATATCCCCCTTTGCACGGTTTGTGGTACTGATCTCGATTAATCCCTTAATCTTGCTCAAATGTTCGCATTTGGCACCCTTGGTAGGCATACGTCTGTTCATCGCGTCAGCCTGAAATCACTCTAGCTCCCTCGACTGTCATTCCGACTCTTAATCGTCTCAAGATTTCCAGGCCTCCCAGTTTTTTTTGGGGGATGAAACAATTACTTGCCCTTCAGAAAAGCCTGTTTGGCAATGAATTGGTATATCTTATTATAATATCGTGAGCCCCCCAGGCTTTTCCTGTTCGGGTACGGCCGGTACACCAAGTTAAATTGGTCCTATACTCAACATAATATCACTAACACCTCGCTACTTCTACCATTCGCCGGTCTTATATCTATCAAGATAAGGCAGTAACTTACAAAAAAGGACCCATTATTCAGTTTAACCCCCATCCATAGATATGAATAATCGAATATAAATTTAATAAAGACATTTTATTAAACCTCATACTATTAAGAGTTAACTGTTGATTAAGGGGAAAAACTAAGAATTCTTAACCACAAACATCTATATATAGGCATATATTATATTATATAGGTGCCCCCGGGTCGGGAAGGAGAAAAAGAAAAAGCCAATACATTTTTTGGGTAAAAACCCCCCACCCCCTTAATATACACAGCTATCTCGAAAAACCCCTAAAACGAGGGCTAATGTATATTTTTTTCTGTATTGACATGTGGAAAATTTGTCATATATATAGTGTTACACTATGACAT